TCCAGGACCCTTGACACAAATAGACGCGTTACGAGTTCCATACAGATTACTTCTCAATACAATTTCTTTCAAATTCATTAAAATTTCATGTACAGATTCTTGAATACCTACGATGGTAGAATATTCATGTGGTATTTTCTCAGATTTTGCACGTGTAATACATGTTCCTTCTATTTCTCCGAGCAGGGCTCTTCGCATCGCGATGCCTATTGTATCGGCTTGGCCTTTCATAAGTGGGGCCAGAATAAAGCGTCCGTAATAAAGACGCTTACTGTCTGCTCTTGATTCAACACACTTCCACTGTAGTGTCCGAGTAGATACTGTTACTTTCTCTCGAACCATAGTAATATTATTTGATCAAATCGTTGAATTATTTTTTTCTCTTGAAATCTCTTCAATGTTTACACACGTCTTTTTTTGGGGGGCCTACAGCCATTATGTGGCATAGGGGTTACATCCCGTATGAAACTTAATAATATGCCACTTCTACGAATAGCTCTTAATGCCGCATCTCTCCCGAGACCCGGGCCCTTTATCATGACTTCTGCTCGTTGCATACCTTGATCCACCACTGTCCGAATAGCATTTCCCGCTGCGGTTTGGGCAGCAAATGGTGTCCCTCTTCTTGTACCCTTGAATCCACAAGTACCGGCGGAGGACCAAGAAATTACTCGACCTCGTACATCTGTAACAGTCACAATGGTATTGTTGAAACTTGCTTGAACATGAATAACTCCCTTTGGTATTCTACGCACATTCTTACGTGAACCAATACGTCTATTTCTACGCGAACCAACTTTTGGTATAAGTTTTGCCATATTTTATCATCTCGTAAATAAAAGTAAGAGATATATGGATATATCCATTTCATGTCAAAACGTATCTTGGTTTTTTACTGATTTTTTTGTACATCAGGTCCTTTAGATTTCGGAAGTCCTTTTTGTTTTAGAAGGATTATCCTTGTCTTTGTTTATGTCTCGGGTTGGAACAAATTACTATAATCCGTCCCCGCCTACGGATCAATCTACATTTTTCACAAATTTTACGAACAGAGGCCCTTATTTTCATATTTGTCACCCCTTTTCTTAATTCTGAATCTACTTAATTGGAAGAAAATAAATTTCTTAAAATCTTGAACTTCGAATTGTATCCCCACGAAAGAATGTTGAAATTGAAAAAACCACAAAATTATGATTATGTGAGTCTTTACTTTAGAGTATACAAAAGAGTATACAAATTATATGCCCTTTAGTTGAATCATAAGAACTTACCACAATTTGGATTCTATTTACTGGTAGTATACGTATAAAATTACGTTGAACCCTTCCTGAAGCAAAACCCAGAATCCTATTTTCATTATCTAAACGAACTCGAAACATACATACCGTTGGGACGTAGTTCAGTAATTAAAACCTCGCGAATCTTTTTTTCTTTCATTCCAGGGAAAAGGCCTTGAAGTATCAACGAATCTAAGAGGCATAGTGTTAGAAACCTACCCTTTACCTTTTTTTTTTTTAAAAACAAATAGGCAAGTTCCGCATATTATTCGGCTATCAGAAAGATTACCATATATAACACAAAATTTCTCCGCCGATTCCTTCTATTCGAGCCTCTCGGTCTGTCATTATACCTCGAGAAGTAGAAAGAATTACAATCCCCATTCCGCCTAAAATTCTCGGAATTCGTTGATAGTTAGAATAGATTCGTAGGCCAGGCCGGCTGATCCGTTTTAAATTTAAAACCGTTCTATACGCTCCTTTCCTATTTCTCCTATGTCGTAGGGTTAAAACTAAAAAATATTTATTACTTTCTTGATGTTTTCTCACGTTTTCAATAAAACCTTCTCGTAAAAGGATTTTAACAATATTTTCAGTGATGTAAGTAGATGGTATTCGAACTGTTCTTTTTTCATTCATGTCAGCATTTCGTATAGAGGTTATTATGTCAGCAATAGTGTCTTTACTCATGATAAACTAAGATTATAGTTGCCCCCGAATTTTGATATAATCAACATGCTCTTTTTCTTTTTTTTTTGAATTCAAAAATATTTATGAATTTTTAAAGGTATATACGTGATATAGAAACAATCTACTAAATTAAATTAATCTATTTCATTCAAATACTATAAACTACATCACGGTCTTCCCTTATAATACTTCAGGTGCTAATGAAACGATTTTAGTGAAATTTAACTGTCTTAATTCCCGAGGGATCGCGCCAAAAATTCGGGTTCCTTTTGGATTTCCTTCTTGATCAATAACAACTGCAGCATTGTCATCATATCGTATTATCATACCGTTGTCGCGTTTGAATTCTTTACAAGTACGTACAATTACAGCTCGGATCACTTCCGATCTTTCTAGAGGTGTATTTGGTACTGCTTCTTTGATTACAGCAACAATAACGTCACCAATATGAGCATATCGTCGATTACTAGCTCCTATGATTCGAATACACATCAATTTTCGGGCCCCGCTGTTATCCGCTACATTCAAATGGGTTTGAGGTTGAATCATATCGTTTTTTTTTCTTTGTCTTTTTCAATGTAAAGGGTGAAATAAAAAAAAAGAAATATTGTTTGTTCAAAACAAAACAAGAAACCTGCAATTGTTTTTTTATACAAAAAAGTATTTCCTTTGGTTCTTCCTATCCTATACCGAAAGAATGAATTGGGTTCGTATCGGCATTTTGGATGCCGCTATTGAAATAGCCCTTCTGGCTATATTTTCTGCTACTCCGCTCATTTCATAAAGTATTCTGCCGGGTTTAACAACAGCTACCCAATATTCGGGAGATCCTTTCCCCGAACCCATACGTGTTTCTGTAGGTCTTACTGTAACGGGTTTGTCTGGAAATATACGTACCCATATTTTTCCACCACGGCGTGCATTTCGTGTCATTGCTCTCCGACCCGCTTCTATTTGTCGAGATGTGATCCAAGCGGGTTCAAGCGCTTGAAGAGCATATCTACCAAAGCAAATACGATTACCTCGATAAGATATTCCTTTCATTCTTCCTCTATGTTGTTTACGGAATCTGGTTCTTTTGGGGTTATAGTTGATGGTTGTTTATCAATCCCACCCATCTCTACTACAGAACCGGACATGAGAGTTTCTTCTCATCCAGCTCCTCGCGAATTAAACGATTTAAAAATAATATACGTGGTGAAAAATATACTGAATCGGGGGATTCTTTGAAATTTCATTTAAAAGATAATAGAATTTTTATCTTTTGATATAGAATTAATATATTGTGATATAGAATTAATATATAATTAAACACGTATTCTATTTTTCGATAATGTCGTTTAGTTATTGGGTATAACGTTATAATGAATCTTTAGTTTATTTTGCTTTTTATTATCCTATCGAATTGACTCAAATTTCTAAAAAATAAATTCGCGGGCGAATATTTACTCTTTCAACATTCAGTTGTAAGATTAGTCTATGACATGACCTTTCAAAAAAAAAATGAATTAGTTTCTGGTTCGTTCCGCCATCCTACCCAATGAATCATTAGGATTCGTTTTCAATAGAATCTTATGCATTCACAGGTTCTGTCGTTCCCACCACCTCTCGAGTAATGATTAGGTCTGAATTTTACAACGGAGCCAATGTGTTTTTGAGTCAACCCTCTCAGTCTTTATTGACTCGGGGCTCTTTATTTTTGGTTCGATCCACGTATTTGTCTAATTATGGATCAATTCAGTATTGATGCTTTATTACATTCCCTTTTATGAGATGACTCATAGACCGTACATATTGGAATCATATATCGTTGATATTCTTTTTCTATCTTTCTCTCGCCTTTCCATTTATCTGTATACTTTTCTTTTTTGTTTATGCAAAAAGATTTCAGTTGCTACAACGATATGACTTATATATCATATTTTGACTGGTTCTTTCTTTATATCCAGATAATGCGAAGCGATGAGTTGGTTATTAGTTCTATAGTTATTAGTTCGTATTATGGGTTGTTCCATTTTTTTGAATCCTAATCCTAAAAAAACTGACGAGTCACACACTAAGCATAGCAATTATATCAAACGATTAATATACTTTTTATTCAACCTTATAGAATTGTTCATTTTTTTTTATCACTAAATAGAACCAAATACAAATCAAGAAAATGCTTATTATTCCTCGTCTACAAATATCCAAATTTTGATACCTAAAACCCCATAGATAGTTCGAACTGCGTAGGAACAATAATCTATTTTGGCTCGAATGGTTTGGAGAGGAACCCTACCTTCTCTGATCCATTCGACACGTGCAATTTCTTTTCCGTCGATACGCCCTGCAATTTGTACTTGAATCCCTTTTGTACCTGCCTGTTCAGTTAATTCAATAGCTTTTTTCATTGCTTTGCGAAATGAAACTCTATTCTTTAATTGTCCGGCTATAAATTCTGCAAGAATATTAGGGTGTCCGTAAGGGTTTACAATTCTTGTAATAGCAATGTTGAGTTTTCGGTTTACACAATTGAGTTCTTTTTGTACATTTAACTGTAATTCTTCTATTTTTCGAGTCCTATCTTCTATTAATAACTTGGGGAATCCCATATAGATTATGACCTGAATCAAATCGATTCTTTTTTGAATCTCTATACGGGCAATTCCCTCGACATTAGAGGATATTTTAAGATTTTTTTGTACATAATTTTTGATACAATCTCGTATTTTTTGATCTTCTTGTAGATCCTCGGAATAATTTTTGGGTTGTGCAAACCAAAGAGAATGATGACTTTGGGTTGCACCAAGTCTGAAACCAAGTGGATTTATTTTTTGTCCCATAGTCCCCCACTACTATATATATCGTGAAACGTCATATCTGTGTGTGTTTTTTTTTTATCCATTCGGGTTTTTTTAAGCATAACATAATATAGCGTATTTTTCGTTTTTCTAAACTAGACTAGAATATTCTTTCTTTAAATATTCCTCAGCTCCAATTTATAGCTTTTCCTTTTATCTATTTCTAGTTGTTCATCTACAGATATATCTT